AAAATCGATTTTACGGTATAGACGCTTATGACCTCCCCCTCTATGCCCTGCGGTAATGATTCCTCTGGCATTACGACCTTTACCACAATGATGCTGTCCATAGATCAAATTATTTCGTGGATTGGATTTCACTTGACTGTCTACGGCTCCGTTGCGTGTGCTCGGGGTAGAAGTTTTGTATAAATGTATCGCCATGTTAATGTTATTAAGTATTTAGCTTTAAGTTCTTTTCTCTATAAGAGGTGGAATAGAATAACCCGGTTGAAGCGTAATGATCATACGTTTGTAATGCATTGTATGTCCCATAATAGGTCCCATTCTTCTACCCTTTCCAGGGAGTCGATGACTATTCATAGCTATTACCTTGACACCAAAGAAGAGTTCAACCCAATGCTTTATTTCTGTCCTAGTTGATCCTGATTCGACATTAGAAGTATATTGATTGTTCTCCAATAACCGAATACTTTTTTCTGTAAATACTGCATATTTGATTCCATCCATAAATCCATTTTCTTCCCTATGAGTTCCAGTATCGATAAGAATTCGAGTTCTTATTGTTCATATGTTATGTATGAATATACCATACCAATTCGTTATGTATGGATGATGAGATTCTATTGATACAGAGCCAATTCCAATAGACTTATTGAACGTTCCCATTGGTGTGCATCCAGCAGGAATTGAACCTACGAATTTGCCAATTATGAGTTGGGCGCTTTAACCATTCAGCCATGGATGCTTAACAGGGATCATCGTACATCGTGAATAACCAAATTCCAATTGAAATGAAATCTTTAGGAGGAATCAATGAAACGACATCAATTCAAATCCTGGATCTTGGAATTGAGAGAGATATTGAGAGAGATCAAGAATTCTCACTATTTCTTAGATTCATGGAGAAAATTCGATTCCGTGGGATCTTTCACTCACATTTTTTTCCACCAAGAACGTTTTATGAAACTCTTTGACCCCCGAATTTGGAGTATCCTACTTTCACCCGATTCACAGGGTTCAACAAGCAATCGATATTTCACGATCAAAGGTCTAGTACTGCTTATAGTAGCGGTCCTTATATCTCGTATTAATAATCGAAAGATGGTCGAAAGAAAAAATCTCTATTTGATGGGGCTTCTTCCTATACCTATGAATTCCATTGGACCCAGAAATGAGACATTGGAAGAATCTTTTTGGTCTTCCAATATCAATAGGTTGATTGTTTCGCTCCTGTATCTTCCAAAAGGGAAAAAGATTTCTGAGAGTTGTTTCATGGATCCGCAAGAGAGTACTTGGGTTCTCCCAATAAATAAAAAAAATCAAAAGTGTATCATGCCTGAATCTAACCGGGGTTCGCGGTGGTGGAGGAACCGGATCGGAAAAAAGAGGGATTCCTGTTGTAAAATATCCAACGAAACCGTAGCTGGAATTGAGATCTCATTCAAAGAGAAAGATAGCAAATATATGGAGTTTCTTTTTTTATCCTATACGGATGATCCGATCTGCAAGGACCATGATTGGGAATTGTTTGATCGTCTTTCTCCGAGGAAGAAGCGAAACATAATCAACTTGAATTCGGGACAGCTATTTGAAATCTTAGGGAAACACTTGATTTGTTATCTCATGCCTGGTTTTCGTGAAAAAAGACCAATCGAAGGGGAGGGTTTCTTCAAACAACAAGGAGCAGAGGCAACTCTTCAATCAAATGATATTGAGCATGTTTCCCATCTCTTCTCGAGAAACAAGTGGGGTATTTCTTTGCAAAATTGTGCTCAATTTCATATGTGGCAATTCCGCCAAGATCTCTTCGTTAGCTGGGGCAAGAATCAGCACGAATCGGATTTTTTGAGGAACGTATCGAGAGATAATTTGATTTGGTTAGACAATGTGTGGTTGGTAAACAAGGATCCTTTTTTTAGCAAGGTACGGAATATATCGTCAAATATTCAATATGATTCCACAAGATCCATTTTCGTTCAAGTAATGGATTCTAGCCAATTGAAAGCATCTTCAGAATTTCTTGGGAATCCTACAAGATCAATTCGTTCTTTTTTCTCTGACAAATGGTCAGAACTTCATCTGGGTTCGAATCCTACTGAGGGGTCCACTAGAGATCAGAAATTTGTGAAGAAAAAACAAGATGTTTCTTTTGTCCTTTTCAGGCGATCGGAAAATAAAGAAATGGTTGATATATTCAAGATAATTACGTATTTACAAAATACCGTCTCAATTCATCCTATTTCATCAGATCCGGGATGTGATATGGTTCCGAAGGATGAACCACAAGATATAGACAGTTCCAATAAGATTTCATTCTTGAACAAAAATCCATTTTTGGGTTTATTTCATCTATTCCATGACCGGAACAAAGGGGGATACATGTTACGCCACAATTTGGAATCAGAAGAGAGATTTCAAGAAATGGCAGATCTATTCACTCTATCAATAACCGAGCCGGATCTGGTGTATCATAGGGGATTCACCTTTTCTATTGACGGATTGGATCAAAAAAAATTCTTCAATGGGTCCAGAGATGAATCGAAAAAGAAATCCTTATTGGTTCTACCCCCTCTTTTTTATGAAGAGAATGAATCTTTTTATCGAAGGATCAGAAAAAAATCGGTACGGATCCACTGCGGGAATGATTTGGAAGATCCAAAACGAAAAATAGTGCTATTTGCTAGCAACAACATAATGGAGGGAGTCAATCAATATGGATTGATCCGAAATCTGATTCAAATCCAATATAGCACCTGTGGGTACATAAGAAATGTATCGAATCGATTCTTTTTAATGAATAGATCCGATCGCAGTTTCCAATACGGAATTCAAAGGGATCAAATAGGAAATGATACTCTGAATTATATAACTATAATGAAATATACGATCAACCAACATTTATCGAATTTGAAAAAGAGTCAGAAGAAATGGTTTGATCCTCTTATTTCTCGAACCGAGAGATCCATGAATCGGGATCCTGATGCATATAGATACAAATGGTCCAATAGGAGCAATAATTTCCAGGAACTTTTGGAACATTTCGTTTCTGAACAGAAGAACCGTTTTCAAGTAGTGTTTGATCGATTACGTATTAATCAATATTCGATTGATTGGTCCGAGGCTATCGACAAAGAAGATTTGTCTAAGTCACTTCGTTTCTTTTTGTCCAAGTCACTTCTCTTTTTGTCCAAGTCAGTTCCTTTTTTCTTTGTGAGTATCGGGAATATCCCTATTCATAGGTCCGAGATCCATATCTATGAATTGAAAGGCCCGAATGATCAACTCCGCAATCCGTTATTAGAATCAATAGGTGTTCAAATCGTTCATTTGCATAAATTGAAACCCTTCTTATTGGATGATCATGATACTTCCCAAAGACCGAAATTCTTGATCCATGGAGGAACAATATTACCATTTTCGTTCAATAAGATACCAAAGTGGATGATGGACGCATTCCATACTAGAAATAATCGCAGGAAATCCTTTGATAACGCGGATTCCTATTTCTCAATGATATCTCACGATCGAGACAATTGGCTGAATCCCGTGAAACCATTTCATAGAAGTTCATTGATATCTTCTTTTTATAAAGAAAATCGACTTCGATTCTTGAATAATCCACGTCACTTCTGGTTCTACTGTAACAAAAGATTCCCTTTTTATGTGGAAAAGACCCGTATCAATAATTATGATCTCACATATGGCCAATTCCTGAATATCTTGTTCATTCGCAACAAAATATTTTCTTTGTGCGTCGGTAAAAAAAAACATATTTTTTTGGAGAGAAAGACTATTTCACCAATCGAGTTACAGGTATCTGACATATTCATACCTAAGGATTTTCCACAAAGTGGTGACGAAACGTATAACTTGTACAAATCTTTCCATTTTCCAATTAGATTCGATTCATTCGTTCGTAGAGCTATTTACTCGATCGCAGACATTTCCGCAACACCTGAACAAATAGTCAATTTGGAAAAAACTTATTGTCAGCCTTTTTCAGATATGAATCTATCTGATTCAGAAGGGAAGAACTTGCATCAGTATCTCAGTTTCAATTCAAGCATGGGTTTGATTCCCACTCCATGTTCTGAGAAAGATTTACCATCCGGAAAGAGGAAAAAACGGAGTCTTTGTCTAAAGAAATGCGTTGAGAAATGGCAGATGTATAGAACCTTTCAACGAGATAGTGCTTTTTCAAATCTCTCAAAATGGAATCTGTTCCAAACATATATGCCATGGTTCCTTACTTCGACAGGGTGCAAATATCTAAATTTCGCCCTTTTAGATACTTTTTCAAACTCATTGCCGATACTAAGTAGCAGTCAAAAATTTGTATCCATTTTTCATGATATTATGCATGGATCAGGTATATCACGGCCAATTTCTCAGAAAAAATTGTGGGCGATTCTTTCACAATGGACTCTGATAAGTGAGATTTCGAGTAAGGGTTTACAGAATCTTTTTCCGTCCGAAGAAAGGATTCATCGAAATAACGAGTCACCCGTTCCATTGATATGGACACATCTGAGATCAACAAATGCTCGGGAGTTCCTTTATTCAATGCTTTTCTTTCTTCTTGTTGCTGGATATTTCGTTCGTATACATCTTCTCTTTGTTTCCCGAGTCTCTAGTGAGTTACAGATAGAGTTAGAAAAGATCAAATCTTTGATGATTCCATCATACATGATTGAGTTGCGAAAACTTCTGGATAGGTATCCTACATCTGAACTTAATTCTTTCTGGTTAAAGAATCTCTTTCTAGTTGCTCTGGAACAATTAGGGGATTCTCTGGAAGAAATACGGGGTTCTGCTTCTGGCGGCAACATGCTATTAGGCGGTGGTCCCGCTTATGGGGTCAAATCAATACGTTCTAGTTCTAAGAAGAAATATTTGAATAGAAATCTCATCGATATCCTCGATCTCCTAAGTATCGTACCAAATCCCATCAATCGAATCACTTTTTCGAGAAATACGAGACATCTAAGTCGTACAAGTAAAGAGATCTATTCATTGCTAAGAAAAAGAAAAAACGTGAACGGTGATTGGATTGATGATAAAATAGAATCCTGGGTCGCGAACAGTGATTCGATTGATGATGAAGAAAGAGAATTCTTGGTTCAGTTCTCCGCCCTAACGACAGAAAAAAGAATTGATAAAATTCTATGGAGTCTGACTCATAGTGATCATTTATCAAAGAATGACTCTGGTTATCAAATGATTGAACAACCAGGATCAATTTACTTACGATACTTAGTTGACATTCATCAAAAGTATCTAATGAATTATGAGTTCAATAGATCCTGTTTAGCGGAAAGACGGATATTCCTTGCTCATTATCAGACAATCGCTTATTCACAAACCTCGTGCGGGGCTACTAGTTTTCATTTCCCATCTCAGGGAAAACCCTTTTCGCTACGCTTATCCCTATCCCTTTCTAGGGGTATTTTAGTGATAGGTTCTATAGAAACAGGGCGATCCTATTTGGTCAAATACCTAGCGACAAACTCCTACGTTCCTTCCATTACGGTATTTCCGAACAAGTTCCTGGATGACAAGCCTAAAGGTTTTATTGATGATATCGATATTGATGATAGTGACGATATCGATATTGATGATAGTGACGATACCCATATTAATGATGACCTTGATACAGAGCTGCTAACTATGTATATGACGCCGAAAATAGACCGATTTGATATCACCCCTCAATTCGAATTAGCAAAAGCAATGTCTCCTTGCATAATATGGATTCCAAACATTCATGATCTGTATGTGAATGAGTCGAATTATCTCTCCCTCGGTCTATTAGTGAACTATCTCTCCAGGGATTGTGAAAGATGTTCCACTAGAAATATTCTTGTTATTGCTTCGACTCATATTCCCCAAAAAGTGGATCCCGCTTTACTAGCTCCGAATAAATTAAATACATGCATTAAGATACGAAGGCTTCTTATTCCACAACAACGAAAGCACTTTTTCATTCTTTCATATACTAGAGGATTTCACTTGGAAAAGAAAATGCTCCATACTAACGGATTCGGGTCCATAACCGTGGGTTCCAATGTACGAGATCTTGTAGCACTTATCAATGAGTCCCTATCCATTAGTATTACACAGAAGAAATCCATTATAGAAACTAATACAATTAGATCAGCTCTTCATAGACAAACTTGGGATTTGCGATCCCAGGTAAGATCGGTTCAGGATCATGGTATATTTTTCTATCAAATAGGAAGGGCTGTTGCACAAAATGTACTTCTAAGTAATTGCTCCATAGATCCTATATCTATCTATATGAAGAAGAAATCATGTAAGAAAAGGGATTCTTATTTGTACAAATGGTACTTCGAACTTGGAACGAGCATGAAGAAATTAACGATACTTCTTTATCTTTTGAGTTGTTCCGCCGGATCGGTCGCTCAAGATCTTTGGTCTTCCCTCGAACCCGATGAAAAAAATGGGATCACTTCTTATGGATTCGTTGAGAATGATTCTGATCTAGTTCATGGCCTATTAGAAGTGGAAGGCGCTCTGGTGGGATCTTCACGGACAGAAAAAGATTGCAGTCAGTTTGCTAATAATCGAGTGACCTTGCTTCTTCGGTCCGAACCAAGGAATCCGTTAGATATGATGCAAAATGAATCTTTTTCTCTCGTTGATCATAGATTTCTATATGAAAAATACGAATCGGAGTTTGAAGGAGGAGAAGGAGCCGTCGACCCGCAACAGATAGAGGAGGATTTATTAAATCACATAGTTTGGGCTCCTAGAATATGGCGCCCCTGTGGCAATCTATTTGATTGTATCGAAAGGCCCAATTCATTGGGATTTCCCTATTTAGCCAGGTCATTTCGGGGCAAGCGGATCATTTCTCATAAAGAGAATGATTCGGAATTCTTGCAGAGTGGAACCATGCAGACACGAGATAGATCTTCCAAAGAACAAGGCTTTTTTCGAATAAGCCAATTCATTTGGGACCCCGCGGATCCATTCTTTTTCCTATTCAAAGATCAACCCTTTGTCTCTGTGTTTTCACGTCGAGAATTCTTTGCAGATGAAGAGATGTCAAAGGGGCTTATTACTTCCCAAAAAAATACTCCCACATCTATATATAAACGCTGGTTCATCAAGAATACGCAAGAAAAGCACTTAGAATTGTTGATTCATCGCCAAAGATGGCTTAGAACCAATAGTTCATTATATAATAGGTCTTTCCGTTCTAATACTCTATCCGAGAGTTATCAATATTTATCAAATCTGTTCCTATCTAACGGAACGCTATTGGATCAAATGACAAAGACATTGTTGAGAAAGAAATGGCTTTTCTCGGATGAAATGAAACATTTGATTCATGTAACAGGAGAAAGATTTCCCATTCCTTAGCCGTAAAGATATGTGGCCATGAAAAAGGGATTAAGTGGAACAGAATTGACCGGGTGGTAGAGTCGCGGAAACACTTGTTTATTCCATATTTTGGACCTTAGCTCCATGGAACAATATGCT